ACAAGTATTAGTAGCATAGCAAAAATGCGTTCCTCGTCATGTCATTAATATTTTTTATGTTTGCTCGCGGTAATTGTAGCCTCTCGGGAGAATCAATGACTGCATCTTTGATGCACTGCTAGTACATCCGAGACTTTTTAATTGGCTAGTTGTAGTTGTAAATAGCCCCAAGACTTTGGAACAAAAGATTATCCCGGACCTACACCGAGGTATTGACGGAGATTATCAAATAGCGCAGAACAGAATGAGAATGTGATACGACGAGATAGAAAAAAAGACAGGGAAGAGGTTACCCACTTACCTACTCTTAACGATCAAAGCGAGCCTCTTCATTCTGAATTAAAGAATGAAGAATTCAAAAAATCTCCCCAAGTAGGATTCGAACCTACGACCAATCAGTTAACAGCCGACCGCTCTACCACTGAGCTACTGAGGAACAACGCCAGACTCGATCTCATAGAATTCAATTACCGGTCTCAACCCATGATCAATATGAGCTCGAAGCTTCCTTCGTAACTCCCGGAACTTCTTCGTAATGGCTCCCTTCCATGCCTCATTTCATAGAGAACCTGAAAGTGGCTCTATTTCATTATATTATATTACATCCATATCCCAATTCCAATCATTTAATATCCCTTTTGTGTCATCGACATAAGAGATGTCGTTTCTAGTCTATCTCTTTCTATTTATAGATATGGAAAGTTAAAAAAAAAATACATAAGATAAGAATCAATAAATAAAAAAAAAAAAAAATACATAAGGATAAATAAATACATAAATAAATACATAAATAAATAAAAAAATATTTACATAGTTAAATACAAAAATATTTACATAGTTAAATAAATAAATAAATACATAAATAAATAAAAAAATATTTACATAGTTAAATACATAAATAAATACATAGTTAAATACATAAATAAATACATAAATAAATACATAAATAAATAAAAAAATATTTACATAGTTAAATACATAAATATTTACATAGTTAAATAAATAACTATTTACATAGTTAAATACAAAAATATTTACATTTTTTTTTAAAAAAAAAAAAGGAGGATTTTGATTTACATAGTTAAATAAATAACTATTTACATAGTTAAATACAAAAATATTTACATTTTTTTTAAAAAAAAAAAAAGGAGGATTTTGATTTACATAGTTAAATAAATAACTATTTACATAGTTAAATACAAAAATATTTACATTTTTTAAAAAAAAAAAAAAAGGAGGATTTTGATTTACATAGTTAAATAAATAACTATTTACATAGTTAAATACAAAAATATTTACATTTTTTTAAAAAAAAAAAAAAGGAGGATTTTGATGATTTTTAAATTTTTTTTACTAGGTAAGGTAGTATCAGTATTATTCATGAAGATAATCAATTCGGTCGTTGTGGTAGGACTGTATTATGGATTTCTGACCACATTCTCCACAGGGCCCTCTTATCTCTTCCTTCTCCGAGCTCAGATTATGGAACCAGAAAAAGAAGGAATCGAGAAGAAGGTAGCAGCAACAACTGGTTTTCTTATGGGACAGCTCATTATGTTCATATCCATCTATTATACGCCTCTGCATCTAGCATTGGGTAGACCTCATACAATAACTGTCCTAGTTCTACCCTACCTTTTGTTTCACTTCTACTGGAACAATCACAAAAGCTTTCTTGATTTTGAATCTGCTAGCAGAAATTCAAGACCTAATCTCAGCATACGTAATCTCAGCATTCAATGTGTATTCCTGAATAATCTCATTTTTCAATTATTCAACCATTTCATTTTACCGAATTCAATGTTAGCCAGATTAGTAACAATTTATATGTTCCGATGTAACAACAAGATGTTATTTATAGGAAGTAGTTTTGCGGGTTGGGTAATCGGACATAGCCTATTCATGAAAGGTTTAGGATTGGTAGTAGTTTGGATACAGCAAAATCATTCTATGAGATCTAAATTTGTTGAATACAAGAGGTATATAGTAAAAGAAATTTTATACATGCGATGGTTGAACGAATTTTTATCCATGAAATGGATTTGGTTGGTATTAGGTTGGATACAGCAAAATCATTCTAATAGATCTAAAATTTTTCTATATAAATGGAAGGCTAAATATCTAGTAAAAAGATTTTTATCCATGAAATGGATTTGGTTGGTATTAGGTTGGATACAGCAAAAGCATTCTAATAGGAAGTACATTAAATATAATAGGTATCTAGTCGAAGAATTATTATATTCGATGTCTAGATTCTTTAGTATTCTCTTATTGATTACCTGTCTCTACTATTTAGGCCGAATGCCGTCACCCATTTTTACTAAGAAACTGATAGCAGAAGAAGAAACGAAAGAAAGTGAGGACGAAGAAACGAAAGAAAGTGAGGACGAAGAGGGATTCACCGAAGAAGATCCTTCTCCTTCCCTTTTTTCGGAAGAAAAGGAGGATCCGGACAAAATTGATGAAACGGAAAAGATCCGAAAAGAAGCATACTCTAAAGAGAGCCCAACTTCTTATTCTGGCAATCAAAATATTTCGAAGTTAGAAATAATTAAAGAATTTCAAAGACCCCTTCTTTCTCTTCTTTTCGACTATAAACGTTGGAATCGTCCAACGCGATATATAAAAAACAATAAAATTGAAAATGCGGTAAGAGATGAAATGTCACAATATTTTTTTTATACGTGTGAAAACGATGGAAAAAAAAGCCCTGAACTAGTTATTTTGGGATATCTTGTTCGAAATTCGCCGCTTTTTGAGGAACCTTCGCCGCCGCCTTTATTAGATCCCAACAAACTAGAAAAAAACTTTATTTTCATTTTAATTTTTTTTCTAATCTATTTATTGTTTATAAAAAAAATAGACAAGGACTTTATTTATAATAAAGAAAATGACTTTCTTGTCATTTTAAATTTATTTTTGTTGTTTTTATACAGAATAAATAATTACTTATTAGGGAGGTTAGATAATTATTTTATTATAATCTTAAATCTATTAATAATCTTTATATTGTTTATCTATAGATTGGAAAACAACTTTGTTTATGTGACAAACAACGACCTATTATACAAAGTAAGAAATGACTTTTTTGATCAACTACAAAACTACTTTATTACTATTTTAATTATAGTAAATATCCTTTTCGATCGCCTATATGACTACCTTTTTTACCGACTCGAAAACGACTTTGTTTTCAGACTCGAAACCTACTTTTTTCTCATTTTAATTCATTTAATTCTATTTTTTTACAAGGTAAGAACTAATTTTTTAATTAATTTAATTCTATTTAGATACAAGGTAAAAATTCAGTTTTTAAATTTAAATATGGATAGACTCGAAGACTACTTTATTCTCATTTTAATCCATTTACTTATATTATATAATATATATAAGATAATTAAATGGATTTTTAAAATTTTTAAGGGTAAAAAATGAGTTTTTAGATTTAGATAGATTCGAAAACTACTTTATTCTCATTTTAATCCATTTAATTATATTATATAATATAATTAAATGGATTTTTAAACTTTTTAGTTGATGCAATCATAGGACTAAACAGAAAGAAGAAATAAAAAAAAAGATGAATATATAAAATAAAAAAAAAAAAAGATATGAAGATATGCGACCTCCTCCTATATATTTAATAATTTCAAAGACAATAAAACTTATAATAGCAAATCCATTCAGAATTCCATCAATTATTCTTCTCTCAATAAAAGAAACTAACTCGGCCAACTGTCTTCTAACCTTAATAAAAGATATTTTATTAAGGTTAGAAGACCAGTTATGGATAAAAATTATTATATTATCCCAAAAAAGTTTCTTTGGACCTCTTTTATCAAATGAATTAATTAAATAAAAATTTTTTAACGATGAATAAATAGGTTTATATAAAAAAAAAGCTATAAATATTCCCCAACAAGCTATACTAACTGACAAAGTTGCATTTATTGCAAATTCATACCAATCAACAGAATTATTCAAAGGTAAATGTAAAGTATTTACGGGTGGAGTTAACCATTTAGTTAATATATCCAATCCTATTTCTTCTTGATTAAACGGAATTCCAATGAATTCAATGAAAAAAGTAAACACAATCAATACAATGAGAGGAAATAGCATAGTATTTTCTGATTCCGGAGGATATGCAGAAATTTTATTATTTTCAAAATAAGTATCAGTAATAGTAATAAAAGATCGCATTATTTTTAAAAAATGTCGGTAAATTTTATATGGTTTTTTCATAAAAACGGAAGCCTCTTCTCTACTTTCATTCCTTGTTAATAAGGTAACTAAAAATAAATTTTTATTAACTTTTGTCAATCCGTCTTTACCCCACAAAGACATTGAATAGAGGGAAATGTTTTTTTTTCCACTATAATTTTTACAATAAAGGTTTAAATGCCCATCAAACGTAATAAAATAGATTCGAAACATATAAAAAGCGGTTAATCCCGCTGTAAGATAGGCTATTATTGCCAAAATTGGTGAATACAACCAACTATCATTAAGAATTTCATCTTTGGACCAAAAACAAGCAAGAGGCGGAATACCACAAAGAGAAAGCGTACCTATTAAAAAAGCAGTTTTTGTAATTGGAACATGTTTTGTTAATCCCCCCATAAGAACCATATTCTGATTTTTATCTGGAGAATATCCAACAAGCGTTTCCATTGAATGAATAAGGGATCCGGATCCTAAAAACAATAAAGCTTTTGAATAAGCATGAGTAATCAAATGAAATAAAGCAGCTCGATAAGAACCCATACCTAGGGCTAACATCATATAACCCAATTGAGACATTGTAGAATAAGCTAAACTTCTCTTAATATCTTTTTGAGCAAGAGCTAAGGTAGCTCCTAAAAATAAAGTTATTATACCTATAAAAGCGATTACATACATTATATAGGGTATAACTATGAAAAGAGGAAAAAGACGAGCAACTAGAAAAATCCCAGCTGCGACCATGGTTGCAGCATGTATAAGAGCTGAAATCGGAGTAGGCCCCTCCATAGCATCGGGTAACCATACATGAAGGGGAAATTGGGCAGATTTTGCAACTGAACCAGAAAATAAGAAGAAAGTACATAAAATACAAAATAAAAGATTAACTTCATGATTGTTAATTAAGTTAGTAAATATTTCAAACAAATCACGAAAATCGAAACTGCCCGTTACCCAATAAAGACCTAAAATTCCTAAGAATAAGCCAAAATCGCCTACACGATTAGTCACAAACGCTTTTTGACAAGCATTCGCGGCAATGGGGCGTGTAAACCAAAAACCTATTAATAGATACGAACACATTCCAACTAATTCCCAACAAATATAAATTTGTATTAAATTTGAACTAGTAACTAATCCTAACATGGAAGTATTGAAAAAACTCATATAAGCAAAAAATCTTAAATATCCCTGATCGTGACACATATAATTATCACTATAAATAAGAACCAAAACTGCAACAGTAGTTATTAAGACTAACATAATAGAAGTCAGTGGATCGAGCAAATAGCCAAATTCAAAAGAAAAATCATTATTAATAGTCCAAGACCATACATATTGATAAATGGAATTACTATTTATTTGTTGAATCGCCAGCGTCATTGAAAAAATCATAGCTATCGTTAACAAAGAAATACTAGAAAAAGCCCACATCCGCCGAAGAGTTTTTGTTGCTGTTGGAAAAAGGAGAAGTCCCACTCCTATTAAGAAAGGAACCGGGAGTGGAATGAAGGGTATGATCCATGCATATTGGTATATTTGTTCCATAATAGAAAATTTTTATTTCAAATTAAATTTTTTTAATAGTCATCTTTTGAGAGAAATCCATTAAATTAAAAATCACGATATATAATAACACTAAATTAATATACATAGATGTTGAATTTTTTAAATATTCAAATCAAGAAGTTCTTATTGGTCAAATATAAAATTTGTTAATAAAAATGACTCCTTAGTTTTTAGTAAGTAAATTTGAATATATAAAATGGAGAAAAAAGAGAAAAAAACTTTCCTTTATATTTAAAGCATTTCTAATCCATCTATAGACTATAAAAATTAGTTACTAAAGCTCTAATGATACAAATAAATTAGTTTATTCTAAAATAAGTTTGGAATTCGGAATGATTAACCCGTTGTATACAAAAATTTTTGATTCTTTTCCAGTCCAAAAAATATATAATATAAAAAGTCGATATGTTTTTAAAAAACTAAAGTCAAGTTTTTCAATTAAGTTAAGATTAAGTAATAAGTAAGTAGTGGGTTTTAAAATTTGTCGGCGTGGTTTATTATGTACATATAAATTTAATTTAATTACAACACAACAAAAATAAACTAGAGAATAGATATAAGGTGACATTTTTAGTCATTAAAATAATTTTGAATTTCATATGAATTTATTTGTGAATAGTCTCTGGATCAAAAAAGAGTTTGTTTCTACTAATCGCCCATATTATTATTGAATACAAAATTTGGTTATCGCCTAGAATATAAATACATAGATAATGAATAAGAAACAAAGATTTTTTTAAACAATAGATGTCTTTCACATCCAACTATAACAATGAAGAATAAATTAAATTTGAAATGGCAGTTCCAAAAAAACGCACGTCTATTTCCAAAAAGCGTATTCGTAAAAATTTTTGGAAAAAGAAGGGGTATTGGGCAGCGTTAAAAGCTTTTTCGTTAGCAAAATCTCTTTATACTGGGAATTCAAAAAGTTTTTTTGTACTAAAAAAAAGTACTCAAAACTTGGAATAATCAGAATGGACCTGATTCAAAAAAAGATCCTAAATTATGACGAAATTCATTTTTTAATTTGAAATGAAAAATTTAATTTCGTCATAATTTAAAAATGAAATGAATATTTTGTATTTATTAAGTTTTTAATTTATATTTTTAAAAAGTGTGACTTTTTCTTATGATATGTAGAAGAAGAGCTCTTATGTCAACCAAAAAAGGACTCCTTTTTTTTAAGATATAATCATCATCGTTTTTTTAGTTTATTTTTTTATTTCTAAGATGGGGAGTTTTTCCCCATCAACTCTTTTGTTTTGTCCCAACACAATTCTCAAAGTTTTTATAAATTTTAAAATGCAAAATGAACAACTTTTCTTATATGACATGTTCAGTTCAATATTTAATTTTTTTGTTCAAATATAATAAAAAATAACCTATGATACAAAGAAAATTTCTTTTGCTATTCTATATGTTTAATTCATTTTTTTGGATATATCAAAGTCTCCCTTTTTAAAAAAGCGTTCGATGTCGTCTTTCAAATGTGATCTAAAACAGTAGATTTTTTGGAGTTCATATTCATTTGTTATTTACTTATTTAGAAATAAGATAAAATAATGATTAATAAATGAAAAGAAAATGAGAAAAAACTTTTTGTGGTCTACCCCGGAGTGAGAGGCAGAATATTTTATTTACGAAAGTTCCAAATCTAAACGACACGAAAGTAGATTGTCAAATCAAAGTAGTACTTTAAAATAGACTAAAAAGTCTTTTTAGATTTGCGAATTAGCTTTTATTTATCAAATTTATCGTTTTCTAAAAAAAAAAATAATTACTCTCGACGATTGAATAAAAAAAGACTATTATGATTTCAAACAAGCCGCTATGGTGAAATTGGTAGACACGCTGCTCTTAGGAAGCAGTGCGAGAGCATCTCGGTTCGAGTCCGAGTGGCGGCATGGCATCTTTAAAATTCTCAAAAGAATTCAACAGTTCTCTAAACCATAATGAATAATAATGAGAAATTAAATTTATTTCATATTTTCATTTGATAATTTTTAATTGAAGTATTTCTTTTTTTTTTTTTTTATATATGTATAGATAGAGTTTTATATGATATTTTCGACTTTAGAACGTATTTTGACTCATATTTCGTTTTCAACGGTTTCCGTTGTAATTACACTCCATTTGATAACTTTAGTAGTCAAGGAAAAAGTACGGCTATCTAATTCATTAGAAAAAGGCATGATCGTGACTTTTTTATCCCTAACGGGATTGTTAATTACGCATTGGGTTTTTTGTAAACATTTCCCATTAAGTGATCTATATGAATCATTAATCTTCCTTTCCTGGAGTTTTTACATTATTCATATGATTCCATACTTAAAAAAAAATAAAAAAAATTTAAGCGCAATAACTGCACCAAGTGCTATTTTTACTCAAGGGTTTGCTACTTCAGGCCTTTTAACGGAAATGCACCAATCTTCGATATTAGTACCCGCTCTTCAATCTCATTGGTTAATGATGCACGTAAGTATGATGGTACTAGGTTATGCCGCTCTTTTATGCGGATCATTGTTATCAGTAGCACTTCTAATAATTTTATTTCAAAAAGATATAATAACCCTTTTTGATAAAAGAAAACGTTTATTAAACGAGTCCTTTTTATTCAGTGAAATTCCACACATGAATGAAAAAGACACTATTTTAGAAAGCGTTTCAGCCTTTTATGTTAAAAATTATGTTAAAAATTATTATAGATTTCAATTGATTGACCAACTGGATCATTGGAGTTATCGTGTTATTAGTTTAGGATTTATCTTTTTAACCATAGGTATTCTTTCAGGAGCAGTATGGGCAAATGAGGCGTGGGGCTCATATTGGAATTGGGACCCAAAGGAAACTTGGGCATTTATTACTTGGACTGTATTTGCAATTTATTTACATATTAGAACAAATAAAAATTTTCAGGGTGCAAATTCTGCAATTGTAGCTTTTATAGGCTTTCTTATAATTTGGATATGCTATTTTGGAGTCAATCTCTTAGGAATAGGGCTACATAGTTATGGTTCATTCTAAATTAAATTTTTAATTTAATTGAAGAAAAGACTTTACGAATACAAACAGAGGCCAAGGTGTTTCTTATCAACTTATAAACAGGTGAGAACCATCTTAATGGTTCTCACAAATGTCTAACGAATTATAATTCCAATTCAGTCGTTCTTCTTACAAATATACAAATAGAAAGATAAAGGCGATTACTTTTTCATTTCATTAAATGAAATGAAACTTATCTAGAAAAAAGTTTGATAGAATAGCTTCTACCTTCTCAGCGGATAATGAAAGAATGAAATCCGGGTAAATGCCAACACCTATTACAGGTAGAAAGATAGAAGTCGAAACAAAAAATTCTCGTGGACCAGAATCAAAAAAATAAGAGTTTGTAATATTAAATAACTTATATCCATAAAACATTTGACGTAACATAGATAATGAATAAATAGGAGTTAATATCATTCCAATTGCCATTCCAAAAGAAATTAGTATCTTTGGCATTAAAAGTAATTTTTGGCTTGTAATTATTCCAAAAAAGACTATTAATTCTGCAATGAAACCACTCATGCCCGGTAATGCAAGGGATGCCATGGAAAAACTACTGAATAGTGTAAAAATTTTTGGCATTGGAATAGCTATTCCGCCCAGTTCGTCGAGATAAACAAGACGTGTTCGATCATAACTAGTTCCCGCCAAGAAAAAAAGTGCAGCACCAATTAATCCATGAGAAATTATTTGTAAAATGGCTCCGTTAAGTCCTGTTTCAGTTATAGAACTAATTCCTATAATTATGAAACCCATGTGAGATACAGAGGAATAGGCTATTCTTTTTTTTAAATTGCGTTGTCCAAGAGATGTTAAAGCTGCATAGATTATTTGCACTGTGCCTATTATTATCAACCAAGGCGAAAATATCGAATGAGCATGAGGTAATAATTCCATATTGATCCGAACCAACCCATATGCTCCCATTTTTAATAAAATTCCCGCTAGAAGCATACAAGTACTGTAATGAGCTTCCCCATGGGTATCTGGTAACCACGTATGTAAAGGTATAATTGGTAATTTTACAGCAAAAGCAAGACAAAATCCAATATAGAATATTATTTCTAATGCCAGGGGATACGATTGATTAACTAATGTTTCCCAATTTAAGGTAGGTTCAATAGAACCATATAAACCAACACCCAAAATTCCCATTAATAGAAAAATGGAACCCCCGGCCGTATACAAAATAAATTTAGTAGCGGAATAGAGACGTTTCTTTCCTCCCCACATGGATAAAAGTAGATAAACAGGAATTAATTCTAATTCCCACATTATGAAAAAAAGTAAAAGGTCTCGGGATGAAAATGAGCCCATTTGACCACTGTACATTGCTAACATCAGAAAGTGGAATAATCGGGAATCCCGAGTAACTGGAAAAGCCGCTAAAGTAGCTAAAGTAGTGATGAATCCCGTCAGTAAAACGGGTCCTATCGAAAGTCCATCTATTCCTAATTTCCAGTGGAAATCAAAAAAGTCGATCCATTTATAATCTTCGGACAGTTGGATTAATGGGTCGTCCGGTTGGAAATGATAACAAAAGGCATAGGTTGTTAGAAGTAGCTCTATAGTAGATATGCCTATTGTATACCACCGAGTTGCCTTATTTCCTCTATGAGGGAGAATTAAAATTAAAGAACCTGCAAATATGGGTAAAACTACAATTGTTGTTAACCAAGGAAAAGAATTCGTGGTAAAGACAAGATACACTTGGGCCAAAAAAACCCGCACCCGAAAAGAAATTTCTTTTTGGGTGCGGGTTTTTTTCAGTAAAAAAATCCAAATTGAATAAATGGATTCAAATGAAATTTTCTGGAACGTATCAATAAGCTAGACCCATACTCCTCGTTGTTTCATGCCATAAATAAACTCGAACGCTTAAAAAATCGGTTGGACAAGCGGATTCGCATCTCTTACAACCAACACAGTCCTCAGTTCTTGGGGCGGAAGCTATTTGTTTAGCCTTACATCCGTCCCAAGGTATCATTTCTAATACATCTGTGGGGCAAGCTCGAACACATTGAGTACACCCTATACATGTATCATAAATCTTTACTGAATGTGACATAGGATCTTTAGTTTTTTGAATTTCATTAAGTTGAATTTTCGATCTAGTTATAGTCAAGTAAAGGAAGTACATATTAAAATACCAGACGAATCAATGATTTACCAGAATTTTTTGAAGCTATTTACTTCTGGCTTGGATTGGCAACTTACTAAAAAATAAATATAAAACGGGTCAAAAATACTTTGACTTCTTACATTTGAAATTGATTTTTTACCTCAAAGTTCGATACCTAATAATCTAAATGGAACTTCAAATTAAAATTTCTATTTATATAGAATATAATAATATTTAGAATAATATAGAAAAATAAAGACTATTTATTCAATAAATTAGATTGATTGATACGAGTTGATTTTCTGTTACGATAAATTGAAGAAACAATAGCAAGCCCGATTGCTGCTTCAGCGGCTGCAATAGCTATAACAAAAATTGAGAAAATATTTCCTTTTAATTGGCGGCTATCAAAAAAATCAGAAAATGTTACAAAATTTAGATTAACTGCATTCAATATAAGTTCAAGACCCATCAGAACCCGAACTAAATTTCGACTCGTGACTAATCCATAGATTCCGATAGAAAATAAATAAGCACTCAAAACAAGTACATGTTCGAGCATCATTGATCAACTCCTTATCAATATAAATTTATATTTAATGCATTTCAATCTGAACAACAATTTAACCCATTTGATTGACTAGAATACCATAAGTTCAAATAAAATTTGAAAAACTTAAAGCAAAAAAGATGTTGGTAATAAGAAATCAAACTAAAAGTTTATAAACGAATCTGAATATAATTTAATGTAAATGGATATAATGGATATGCTAAAATACTCTTTTTTATTGCTTGTTTTAAAAATTAATTATTGACGCGCGATAGCAATTGCGCCTATTAAAGCAACTAAAAGAATTATTGAAATGAGTTCAAAGGGAAGAAAAAAATCTGTTGATAAATGAATTCCGATTTGTTGACTAGTAGTTATCAAATCTTGTTCTAGAATCTGGTTTGATTTTGTAGTCCAAATAATACCATACCATGAGGTATTTAGAGTAATAATAATTAATGAAAAAAAAATACTTGTACAAATAAACGAAGTAATGTTGTCTCCAACAGTCCACAGACGTAAATTTCGGTCATATTCTGGCCCATTCATGAACATTACAGCAAATATTATTAAAACATTTATAGCTCCCACATAAATAAGGAGTTGTGCAGAAGCTAGAAACTGCGAATTGGCGAGAATATAAAATAAAGATATACAAACAAGAACCAACCCCAATGAAAAGGCAGCAAAAATTGTATTGTTAAATAATACTACTCCTAGACCCCCTAATATAAGACCTGTTCCCAGAAAGACTAAAAGAAAATCATGTATTGGTCCAGGTAAATCCATTATATATAAAATAAGAGATAAAAAATCAGAATGTTTCATGATCTTATTGAATTGAACAGGAACAAAGATTCGTGTCTTTACTAATTGTTAAATACTAATGTGTACGACTTTTTATGAGTAAAATATTTTGACCCATTGCATTTTTTCTGTTTTTTTTTGTAACTAATAAAGTAGTTCGAAATAACAACTATTTAAAACCATTACAGTAACCATATTTTTAATACACATTTTTTTTTTCACCAATCAATAGAATAGTGACTCATTAGATTTTTTAATTATTGACCAAGAAAACAATAAACTTTTTGAATTTTTTAATTTAGTATTTAAATTAAAAAATTAAGGAGCGTTAAAAATTGAGTTATTTAATAATTAGGAAGTTTTTTTTTAATCCCTAGATTTTTCTTTTGTTTGAGGTGAATTCAAAATAGTTCGAATTGTGTAATCATCAGTTATTGGTATTGGTAAACGACCCAGAGCAATTTGATTATAATTTAATTCATGACGATCATAAGTAGAAAGCTCATATTCTTCAGTCATTGATAAACAATTTGTTGGACAATACTCAACACAATTACCACAAAATATACAGATTCCAAAATCAATGCTGTAATTAAGCAATTGTTTTTTTCTAATATCTGTTTCCAATTTCCAATCAACAACAGGTAAATCTATCGGACATACACGAACACATACTTCACAAGCAATACATTTATCAAACTCAAAGTGTATTCGACCACGAAACCGCTCTGAGGTTATCAATTTTTCATAAGGATATTGAATAGTTACAGGTAAACGATTGGCATGAGATAGGGTAATCATAAAACCTTGACCTATATACCTTGCCGCGCGTACTGTTTGTTGACCATAATTGATGAACCCGGTTACCATAGGGAACATATAATAAATATCAAGATAAAAAAGAAGATTTTGTTTTTTTCTCTTGTTTCAGACAAATAAAAATTCTAGTGAGTATCAAATATTATCGTTTTTTATAATGAAAGGAGTTGGGAAGAAGTTGTTAATAATAGATTACCCAAAGAAATAGGTAAAAGAAATTTCCATCCAAGATTTAATAATTGGTCCATTCTCAGTCTAGGTAAAGTCCATCTTGTTGCGATAGGAATGAACAAGAACAAAAACGTTTTCATTAATGTAATAAAAATGCTAAATGTCGTTCCAAAAACTCCTTCCGTTTTATGTATTTCAAAAAACTCAGGAATGAATATATTTGGAATAGATAAATCCCAACCACCCAAGTAAAGAACTGTTACAAATAATGAGGAGATTAGTAGATTTAGATAGGAAGCAACATAAAATAAACCAAATTTAATACCAGAATATTCGGTTTGATAACCTGCTACTAATTCTTCTTCGGCTTCTGGTAAATCAAAAGGTAATCTCTCGCATTCTGCTAGAGACGAAATTATAAAAACAAGAAATCCTATAGGTTGCCGCCACAAATTCCACCCTAAAATACCATATTTTGACTGCGCCTCAACTATGTCAACTGTACTTGAACTGTTAGATAATCATAGTCGATGATAAGATCACTCTTGTCATCGCTATTACAGAACCGTACATGAGATTTTCACCTCATACGGCTCCTCGAAAGCCATAAATAAATCTAAGGATTGATTCGATATTCTTTACGGATATCGTTGTAGGATAGATAAAGTAAAAATAAAACGAAAACTCCGGAATTAAACCAATGGAATTCTGTCTGCGATAATAGAAAAGTGCTTCAGAATAGATCTCATCCTTTGACTGACGCAATACTTCTTGAGTAAGAACTTAATCCTTGAATAAGATACTCTTTATATCTTTATATATATAAAAAAAAAAAATAAAAAAAAAAAAAAAAATGCACCTTATTTTTTAAAAGGATTTAAACATTCATTCATCATTTATGCCATAACAAAAATGACATTTCAATGAATAAAGTTTTTTTTATTAAAAATTTTTTGTCAATTTTGTTATTTCTTGTATTCTTATTTATTTTTTCTTTTATTTAAGCTTAAATAAAGTTAAAGGATTACTTCGTTCCTGATAGTTATTTACTTAATGGGTGGATAGGAGCATACTCTGGGTCGGAATTTTTGGGAGTACTGCTTGATAATTTCTACCAATTTAAAGCCTCAATTAGTATTTCGTTTATGTAAACTTAGAATAACTTACATAATCTCTATTACGAATCCTTTGTGTACTTTGGTGTTCCTAATCATCCACTTCTTTTTACTCAATCTATATCATAATATGTATGGTTGTTTTTATTTATAGTAAAAAATTTATAGTAAAAAACCCCCAAAAAATTTTCAACCCGCTTCAAGTTATAGTTTTAAATTTAATTTATCTTGGGGATAAACAGTCTTGCCTGCTTATGTTTATTTTCGCTTAACCCCTGTACATAGGAAATGAGATTTTTTTTTACGGCAAATTTTTAAGCTGTTTTTTTTTTTTTTCACTCATCTAACTATCCGGTTTAATTTCTCACCCCTAGAAGTGAAAAAAATAAGGGAATAAAAAACTTAGGAGATCCATTTAATACGTTGCGTAGAAATTCCACATTTTTTCTTAGAAGCCTAAAAAGATGTATGTCTTAACGAATCACACGTAGAGATATTGATAACACACATAGAGTTAATGGTATTTCATAACTAATTGATTGAGCAGCAGCCCGTAGACCACCTAAAAAGGAATATTTATTATTTGATCCATATCCTGACATAAGAAGTCCAATCGGAGCAATACTTGAAATAGCGATCCATAAAAAAACACCAATACCGAGATCCGCTAGAACAAGATGATACCCAAAAGGAATTACTGAATAACTTAGTAGAATTGATATGACGGCTATAGAGGGCCCGATACTAAATAAACGTGTATCCCCTCTAGATGGAAGAAGGTTTTCTTTAAAAAGAAGTTTTGTTCCGTCTGCTAAAGCTTGAAGAATTCCCAAAGGGCCGGCATATTCAGGTCCAATACGTTGTTGGATACCCGCGGATATTTCTCTTTCTAACCATACAATTACTAGTACGCCTATTGTGATTCCCAATACAAGAATCAAAATAGGGAAAAGTATACATATAGTACCATAAATCTCTTTTAAGGATTCCAATCTGTAAAAAGAGTTGATATTTTTTATTTTTGTTGTATCAATTATCATTTCAACGATCAACTTCTCCCATAATGATATCTATGCTACCTAATATTGTCATAATATCAGCCAATTTCATTTTTTTAACTAACTGAGGAAGAATTTGCAAATTGATAAAACCGGGTGGGCGAATTTTCCATCTCCAAGGAAAAATGCTCTGATCCCCTATCAAAAAAATCCCCAACTCCCCCTTTGGGGCTTCGACTCTTACATAAAGTTCTTGTTTCGACAATTCAAAAGTAGGAGACGTTTTTTTACTAATGAATCGATAGTCAAAATCATTCCATTCAGGATATTTTATCCTATCAAAGCGTCGAATTTCTAAATTCTCAAAGGGACCCCCCGGAATTCCTTCTAGAGCTTGTTGAATAATTTTGATGGATTCTGCCATTTCACCTATTCGTACTAAATACCGAGCTAATGAATCCCCTTCTTTTTGCCACTGGACGTCCCAATCAAATTCATCATAACACTCATAATGATCAACTTTACGAAGATCCCATTGTATTCCGGAAGATCGTAGCATTGGTCCTGATAAGCCCCAGTTTATTGCTTCTTCTTCGGAAATAAAGCCAACTCCCTCAACGCGTTCTAAAAAAATAGGATTTCGCGTAATCAGTTGCTGGTATTCAGCAAGTCCCGTTAAAAAATAATCACAAAAGTCTAAACATTTATCTATCCACCCATAAGGTAGATCGGCAGCTATTCCTCCAATACGAAAAAAATTATGCATCATTCTCATACCGGTGGCAGCTTCAAATAAATCATATACTAATTCTCTTTCTCTGAAAATATAGAAAAAAGGGGTCTGCGCCCCAATATCTGCCATAAAGGGGCCGAGCCATAACAAATGAGAAGCTATACGACTTAACTCCAACATAATAACTCTGATATAGCTAGCTCTTTTAGGTACTTGAATATTTCCCAATTGCTCGGGTCCATTTACCGTTATTGCTTCTGTGAACATAGTAGCTAAATAATCCCAACGTGTTACATAAGGAAGATACTGTATAATTGTTCGGTTTTCAGCAATTTTCTCCATCCCTCTGTGTAAATAACCCAATATAGGTTCACAGTCAATAACATCTTCACCGTCTAAAGTAACAATAAGTCGTAGAACGCCATGCATTGATGGGTGGTGAGGGCCCATATTAACTATCATGAGGTCGTTTCTTTTAGTTGGTACAGTCATAGGTTTTGTCCCAATTTATTCTTTCCAAAATTCATTTTGAGATGAATTAAAAAAAGTTCATCAAAATTCAAGATATCAAGATATAATAAATCAAATAATTAAAAACAACTCTTAAAATTAACGCGTTTTTAGCTCTCGAATGTTCAATTCACGGATTAATTCTTTCTGTTTTTAGCTCTCGAATGTTCAATTCACGAATTAATTCTTTATAACGTACTCTTTTTTTCTTTAATAAATAAACTAGTAGGCGTTGACGTTTTCCTATAATTTTTCGTAGACCTCTCTGAGATGAATAATCTTTTTTATGTAATTCCAAATGTAAAGTAAGTTTTTGTATCTTAACGGTAAAACAGAAAACTTGAAATTCAACAGATCCCCTGTTTTCCTCTTTTTTTTCACGTGAAATCGAGGATATAAATGTATTTTTGTTCATAAATTCTTAACCTTCCTTACTCCTAAATATTAAATTTTATCGATCAGTAATAATAATGCCGGCCTTTTAAACTGGTATACACATTTTATTATTTTTTATTAAAAGCAATTCTGATATATGATAATAATTTGATTGATACGTCATCAAATTATTATCATATATCAGAATTGAAGCCAAGACGCTTAGGCATCTATCTATCTAGTAGAGTAGATAATAGTGAATATATAAAATTATTATAAATGTCATTTTAATCGTGGATACATACGTATTCTTAATAGACTAAAACGACTACCGTTATTAGTATCAAACCAATAACGATTCATACAGGCTAAATCTTCTAGTCGATAATTAGGCCAAAGAAAGGCTTTATACTTTAAAATTGTATTCTTTTCGAGCATAAAACAGTTGTTTTCCAACAAAAATAGATGAAAGATTTTTATATAATTCCTCTTATCAGATACTGCATTCCTATACATACCATTATTATTAGTATTATTAACTACATTCCTATACATACCATTATTATTACTTGAATTCAAACACATTAGAATTCTCCATTTTCTACGACGCCTGGGCGATAAAAAAGTTTCAGGACTACATATTGGAATCCATTCATCCGGATTCTTCTTATCAATACTGTCGATGTTTCCTTTTTGATTCTTTTGTCGTTTACTTTTATGAATCAATGAAATACCTATGGTTTGGTAAAAAAGAAATTTTCCGTTGTCTTTTACAGACAGATGAAGGGGTTCAAACCTAATTAGCTTCTTTTTTTGCAATAGTCCAAGAGTTAATTTTTGCGACATTACATCCAGATCCAGGTCGCCTCTTGCAACTGCGGATAGTATAACGTGGTTGGGATTTGGCACTCTAAGCAGGTAACGGTAGAGTTTAATTTCATTTAACACTTTTTTATACAAAGTCAAACGATTATAATCATCATCATCAGCATTATACTCAGGCAATTGACAAACCGTATATCTTTCAAGGAGGGAATCGGGTTCTTCGTCTTCTAAATCGAGTTCTTCGTTTTCTAAATGACTCTTGTTTTGTTTATAACCTTTCATATCTGCGGATCCGGAATCTCTTTGACTTATTGAAAGGAGTGAATTTATTGGTATAACCCACGGTTTCATTTTATATGCATTATAAAGTAATAAAAATTTTGGGAAGAGCAAAAATTGCTGATTCGATATAGGATGACTTAGTAATTCTTCATTCATTCCCATCCAATCAAACTTTTCAACTTTATCAACAATTGTATAATTTTTCGTTTCGGTCTTAGTATTTTTATTACTCCTGCTACTAATATTGATCCAAGCCTCAATGTCCATTTTTTTTCTAGGACAAAAATGGATAATTTTCCAATCAAAATATTTTCTTTTTTTCTTTTTCTCTATATCCATATCCGGAATACACTTTATTTTTAAATAATTAGTAATAGGGATACTCCACCACATATCAATGAATCTGTTTCTAAATATGTCATAATTTTTTGTTTTAGTATCAAATGATTCGTGCTTTTTTTTTACTTGTAATGGTTCGTCATAACTATATGAATCCTTCTTATTTTCATCAAAAAGGAAATTATATGCTAAAATATTATATTTCTCATTTTTTTTTAAATTATATTTTTGTTTGAGCAAGAAATAGTTTTCGGACTTTTTGGCATATTTAGCCTTAAGTAATTGGTATTTTCTTTTGTTTTTTTTTTTTTTTTTTAAATTTTTATTTTCAACCTCACAATATTCAGTGACGCGATTGCGCCATTTTTTTGGTCCTAATTGCGACCATTTTAGCTGAGATAAATCATATTGATAATTACTTTTTAATTTTAACCAGTTTTTCCATAGAGTCCGTCCAGAATTTGGAAGTTTTGTAGGCTTAAACTTAGAAGAAGTTATTACTTGTGTTCCCAAAATTTCTTTGATTTCATTTTTTAGAAATAAAGACGTTCCGCGATATTGAAAGAGAGATTTTAAATTATATAAGTATAAGTTCATAACTTCGGCTTGTGATAATTTATAAAATACATATGCTTGTGACAAAAAAGAGAAATTATAAATAAACTTTGAATTCTTATTAATATCACTAACAAAACGTAAAAGCGATTTTACGAATTGAATTGTTTTTTTTTTTTTTTTCTCACCCCTGTCTTGAATTTTTTCATTATTGTCAAGGTGTTTTTCGCTAAAATTCTTTGTTGATTCAAGACAAAATTCTATATTAATTCGGAGAATATTAATTATATATGGAAATAAATCTATGAATAACCTTGCCCTAAAAAATTTTTGCAAAATATTGGATTTACGAATTAATCGAGTTTTTTTTTTTTTTAGTATCTGACCCATATTTTTGGGTGATTCAAAATTTTTAGTACCATAACGTGTTTTGTTAGACTGACTAATTAATTTTAGAGTTTGGTTTTTTTCTTTTGAAAATTTTTCTATTTTAGTTTTGATTGTCCTTATTCTATTAGCCAGATACTTTTTTTTTTCTTCTGATACTGAATCTGAATAACTTGTCTGATTCATGAATCCATCTTGAATGTCTGAATAACTTGTCTGATTCATGAATCCATCTTGAATGGATGATTCATGAACTATATTATTATTGATTGCCGAAGATTTTTCTTTTTTTATTCCAATGGATTCGTCTCTCAATCTTATAAATAATCGAAGAAGGCTTTTAATTTTAATAAAAATTTTTTTTTTAACATTTAGCAAAAATTTTCTTTTTTTTTTAACATTTAGCAAAAATTTTTTTTTTTTTTTTAAAAATTTTAAAAATTTTAAACCTTGATTCTTTGAAAACTTTGAAAACTTTTTAATATTCTTTTTAATATTATTTGAAAACTTTTGAATTTTTTTATTAAATTTTTCCTTGATTTTTTTCTTGAGTGCCTGAAAAATAGGTTTAAAAAAAGGGGGTTGTTTTTTTGGGAAACACATGCGACTGTAAGTTTCCAGTCCAACAACTGTTAAATAACTAAAATCATTAACTTCCTTCTTAATATTAAGTTTTTTCTTTGTATGCCAAGGTTTTAGGTGAAAAGGAAATACTATCTTTATATGCATACCTTCGTCGAACCAGTTTTTAGGAAAGTCTGTTTCTGATAACTCATAACCCTCATAAGTACATCTAATATGTATTTCTTTATTCAATTCTTCGAAATCCTCAGACCACTCAGGGCGTTGTAATAACAATTGACGAACTATATTTTTTGCTATTATAAGTCCAGGTAATACAATATTTTTTCTAAGAATTGATTGGGTTAATAACATCAAACCTCTATAAAGATGACCATTGTCTATCCTTTCCCAAAATTCATGTGATAGCATTCTTTGTTGTTCTTCCAGTTCTTTTTTTATTTCTCTGTTTAAAATTTCTTTTTCTTTTGTTCTTTTTATTCTTTGTTGTTCTTCTATTATTTTAATTTTTTCTTTTTTTATTTCTTCTCTTCTTTCTTCTCTTCTTTTAATTTTTTCTTTTTTTATTTCTTCTCTTCTTTCTTCTCTTATTTCTTTTTTAGATTTATTTTTTTTTTTTCGCTCTTCTTCTTTTATTTGTTCCTCAATTTTTAATTCTTCCTCAATTTTCTCTTCTTTCTTTTTTTCTATATAATTTATAATATCTTCATACATCTTAAAAATATCTTTATATATAGAAAAAATAAATAAGAAGTAGTTGTCTTTTCTGTCTAGAAAAAGCGGCGAATTCGCGTGTGGTTGCAAGTTTCTCCAAATAACTGTTTTACGTCTTTGAGCCCGCATGGAACCTTTTATTAGGCCTCGATCAAAATCAGATACTCCAAATGAAAACTCATCTTCTCGTTTTTCAAACGGTCTTCCATAAATCTCGTCTGGTTCTTTTTCATATTCATATTTTAGTTTCTCATGTTTTAGTTCTAGATTAGCAACTTCTTCTGGTGTTAGGTCAGCAGGATAAATAGTCTTCCTACTAGGAAACCTATCAACAAAAAGAAGGACAGGGGTAGCTGCGGCTGTGCGAATGTCAGAATCCATTTCTGTGCCTTGTACACTTTCATCCAGTCTTTCGTCCCTCTCTACCTCATCAATTAATTTGTATGACCAGCATGGAACTTGTTTACTAATTTCTTTTGATATTAATAATTTCTTCTGTCTGTTTAGTCCTATGATTGCATCAACTAAAAAGTTTAAAAATTTTTCTTGATCTTCTGAACCAATCCGATTGAATGTTGATTCCCCAGAAAATGGACTCATTAAAGGCATTTCATGCCTAATTTCTTTTGATATTGATTTTTTTTTTAATGTATCTTTTTTCTGTTCAAATTCGTGGTAATCATAATCATTACGAAGAATACTATGAATCTTATTTATAAAAATTCCATCAGTTTCATTTATAATAGAGGGTGAAAAGCATTTTTTTATTATTGCACGATAGGGTCCATTTAACAAAGGATCATTTATTTTTGGCAAATATTTCTTTTTAGTTTTCTCATTGCATAATTTAGTTTTTTTATCGAGTCCATCTATATAAAAAAGTCCTTTGTCTAGAACTGCAATTCTATTAGCAAATTCATTGATTAAGCTGTTTTTTTTTTGTTCATTGTTATAAATCCAATAATTGTATAGTTCGTCGTATAATAATTTTTCTGTTGTAGACAAAGAAATCTTTCTTTGTATCATTTCCCAGAAAATTGATAAGCTGGGTGGATATGTAAAAGAAATTCTTTTTTTTCCATCGTTTTCACACGTATAAAAAAAATATTGTGACATTTCATCTCTTACCGCATTTTCAATTTTATTGTTTTTTATATATCGCGTTGGACGATTCCAACGTTTATAGTCGAAAAGAAGAGAAAGAAGGGGTCTTTGAAATTCTTTAATTATTTCTAACTTCGAAATATTTTGATTGCCAGAATAAGAAGTTGGGCTCTCTTTAGAGTATGCTTCTTTTCGGATCTTTTCCGTTTCATCAATTTTGTCCGGATCCTCCTTTTCTTCCGAAAAAAGGGAAGGAGAAGGATCTTCTTCGGTGAATCCCTCTTCGTCCTCACTTTCTTTCGTTTCTTCGTCCTCACTTTCTTTCGTTTCTTCTTCTGCTATCAGTTTCTTAGTAAAAATGGGTGACGGCATTCGGCCTAAATAGTAGAGACAGGTAATCAATAAGAGAATACTAAAGAATCTAGACATCGAATATAATAATTCTTCGACTAGATACCTATTATATTTAATGTACTTCCTATTAGAATGCTTTTGCTGTATCCAACCTAATACCAACCAAATCCATTTCATGGATAAAAATCTTTTTACTAGATATTTAGCCTTCCATTTATATAGAAAAATTTTAGATCTATTAGAATGATTTTGCTGTATCCAACCTAATACCAACCAAATCCATTTCATGGATAAAAATTCGTTCAACCATCGCATGTATA